CATTTTTTAATCGGAGGTAAACTTAACTTTATGAAAAGAAAAAAGAGAAAAGATGATGTATATGCTTTAGGCCAATATATATCTATGTCGGCTCACAAAGCAAGACGAGTAATTGACCAGATCCGCGGGCGTTCCTACGAAGAAACACTTATGATATTAGAACTCATGCCCTATCGTGCATGTTACCCCATTTTTAAATTGATTTATTCTGCAGCATCAAATGCTAGTCACAATAAAGGTTTCAACAAAGCCGATTTAGTCATTTTTAAAGCCGAAGTTAACAAAGGAACTACCATGAAAAAATTAAAACCTCAAGCCCGAGGACGTAGTTATCTGATAAAAAAACCGACTTGTCACATAACTATTGTATTAAAAGATATAACCTACTATGGAGACATAGAAGAATGTATACGAAGTTTATCTAAAACTAATCAACACAAAGTCTTGCTCAATCCAGCATTTGTCGAATACCTGGATTTTTTTTAAAGTAAGTATGATGGGGTAATATGGGACAAAAAATAAATCCACTTGGTTTCCGACTTGGTACAACCCAAAGTCATTATTCCCTTTGGTTTGCACAACCAAAAAACTATTCTGAAGGTCTACAAGAAGATCAAAAAATACGGGATTATATAAAAAATTTTGTACAAAAAAATACAAGAGCATCGTCGGGTGTCGAAGGAATTGCACGAATAGAAATTCAAAAAAGAATCGATCTGATACAGGTAATAATCTATATGGGATTCCCAAAGTTATTAATAGAAAATAGACCACGAGGAATCGAAGACCTAAAAATAAATTTACAAAAAGAATTAAATTGTGTGAGCCGAAAACTCAACATTGCTATTTCACGAATTGCAAAACCTTATGGGCACCCTAATATTCTTGCTGAATTTATAGCTGGACAATTAAAGAATAGGGTATCATTTAGAAAAGCCATGAAAAAGGCTATCGAATTAACCGAACAAGCGGATACAAAAGGAATTCAAATACAAATAGCAGGCCGGATCGATGGAAAAGAAATTGCACGTATTGAATGGATAAGAGAGGGAAGAGTTCCCCTACAAACCATTCGCGCGAAAATTTATTATTGTGCCTATACCGTTCGAACTATTTATGGGGTATTAGGTATCAAAATTTGGATATTTATAGACGCAAAATAATAACTTTACTTGTCTTTCTTTTTCGGTTTAAGATTTAAGAATGGAACACAAAATAACAACTTTTTCCTTTTTTTACATCAAACAAGTTCTAATTTAAAATTTCACAAGGTTAAATAAAAATTTAATTCATCTTTTTTTGATCAAATTGCTATGCTTAGTGTGTGACTCGTTGGTTTTTACTCTAATTAAGCCTAAATAAGCTAAGAACCCGTAATATGAAGTATGAACTAATAATGAATACTGAATTAACTATAAAAACTAATAACCAACTCATCGCATCACATTATCTGGATCCAAAGAAACAGTCAAGATATGCTTTTTTAATCCTATCGTTGCAGCAACTGAATTTTTTTAGCATAAAAAAAATATGATGAATTTTAAGAAAAAAAGGATACGGATAAATGGAAAGGTGAGAGAAAGAAAAAAAGGAATATAAATATAAAAGATATATAATTCCGATATAATATGTTATGTAAGGTCTTTGAAACATCTCATAAACGACAATAATGTAATAAAGCATTAATAAAGATTCCCGAATAATTCTATGAGATGAATCTTTTCATAGAAAAATAATAAAAATCATATGAGCTTCAAGCCAAAAAAGACTAAGAGGGTTGGCTTAAGAACTACTTTCAGTAAGAGCTCCGTTGTCGAATTCAGTCCTAAGCATTAATCAAGAAGCGGTGAGAACGACGGAACCCATGAATACGTAAGATTAAATTGAAAATGAATCCTGATTATTCAGTGGGAAGGATGGCGGAACGAACCATAAATCAATTCATATTTTCTGAAAAATTATAAACTAACTCTACAATTGAAAAAGAGACTGAAAGAGTAAATATTCGCCCGCGAAAATATATTTTAGATCATATATATATATAATATTTACTAAAATTAATCCCTAAAAATCGCTTGATTCAGTGGATTATTCCGTGTATATCTTAATTATATCTCTTCTTAATTTATAATTTTTCATTCGCGAGGAGCCGGATGAGAAGAAAATCTCATGTCCAGTTCTGTAGTAGAGATGGAATTACTAAAATAACCATCAACTATAACCCAAAAAGAACCAGATTCCGCAAACAACATCGAGGAAGACTGAAGGGGATATCTTATCGCGGAAATAAAATTTGTTTTGGAAGATATGCTCTTCAGGCACTCGAACCCTCTTGGATCACATCTAGACAAATAGAAGCGGGGAGGCGAGCAATGACACGAAATGCGCGCCGTGGGGGAAAAATATGGGTACGTATTTTTCCAGACAAACCGGTTACACTAAGGCCTGCGGAAACCCGTATGGGTTCGGGGAAAGGATCTCCCGAATATTGGGTAGCTGTTGTCAAACCAGGTCGAATACTTTATGAAATAAGCGGGGTAGCAGAAAATATAGCCCGAAGGGCTATCTCAATAGCGGCATCTAAAATGCCTATACGAACTCAATTTATTATTTCAGGATAGGAATGTAGAACCAAAGGAAATCGATCTTATTTTTGACAAACAATATTTCTTTTTAGTCCTTTGCAGTTATTTTTGCATTGAAAGAACAGATAAAAAAATATGATTCAACCTCAGACCTATTTGACTGTAGCAGACAACAGTGGAGCTAAAAAATTGATGTGTATTCGAATCATAGGAGCTAGCAATCGTCGATATGCTCGTATTGGCGATGTTATTGTTGCTGTGATCAAAGAAGCAATACCCAATTCGCCCTTAGAAAGATCAGAAGTAATAAGAGCTGTAATTGTACGTACCTGTAAAGAACTCAAACGAGACAACGGTATGATAATAAGATATGATGACAACGCTGCAGTTATCATTGATCAAGAAGGAAATCCAAAAGGAACTCGAGTTTTTGGCGCAATTGCCCGCGAATTGAGACAAAACTTTACTAAAATAGTTTCATTAGCTCCTGAGGTATTATAAGAACAAGAAATATAATATTTGAATGAGATAGTAGACTATCTATCACGTATATATCTTTCGTTTAAAAATTTTTCATTTTGTAATTCATAACAGAAAATAAAAGAAAAAAGTAATAAAAAACATGTTGATTATATAAAAATTTGGAGACACCGCGGATTTTAGTTCATTATGGGTAGGGACACTATTGCTGATATAATAACCTCGATACGAAATGCTGACATGAATAGAAAAGGAACAGTTCGAATAGCATCGACTAACATCACCGAAAACATTGTTAAAATACTTTTACGAGAAGGCTTTATTGAAAACGTGAGAAAACATCAAGAAGGAAACAAATACTTTTTGGTTTTAACTCTGCGACATAGAAGAAATAGGAAAGGCCCATATCGAAATACTTTATATTTAAAAAGAGTCAGTCGACCTGGTCTACGAATCTATTCTAACTCTCAAGGAATTCCTAGAATTTTAGGCGGAATAGGAATTGTAATTCTTTCTACCTCTCGCGGTATAATGACAGATCGGGAGGCTCGACGAGAAGGAGTTGGGGGAGAAATTTTATGTTATATATGGTAATCCCTCTAATATCTAAATTAAATCAAAAATTGCCTATGAATTGTGAACAAAAAAGACAAAAGACAGGTTATCTAATATCTCTGCTCTATTAGTTGATACGTTAAGGAGGTTTTGCCTGGAATGAAAGAACAAAATCACTCATTAACGGTACGTTCTGCATTCGTTTAGATAATGAAGATCGGATTAGAATTATAATATTTATTTCATTTCATAAAGGATACGACGTAATTCTATATGGAAAAACCTATCCCTTGGTAGGGTTAAAATTGAAATAAGCCTTTAATGATTGAAAATGATTGAACCAGAGGTCATAGATAAATTTTAAAAACTATGCACGAAGGATTCACACGATTAAGTGGTTTTTCAACCTCAACACTCCTTCTCTCGAGAGTACAATTCAAGATTTCAAATATCAAGAAACTTATTTTCTTCCACGAACTAGATTAAAAATTAAAAGTAAGGAATGACAAATATGAAAATAAGGGCTTCTGTTCGTAAAATTTGTGAAAAGTGTCGTCTGATCCGCAGACGGGGACGAATTATAGTAATTTGTTTTAACCCAAAACATAAACAACGACAGGGATAATACTTTAATTAAAGTATTAAAAGGTGCTGTCTTGAGTAATATAATGTAAAAAAAAATTACGAATTTGTTTTGACATGAAATGGATATATCCATATATCTCTGACACATATTTATGAAATGATAAAATATGGCAAAACCTATACCAAAAATTAGTTCACGTAGAAATGGACGTATTAGTTCACGTAAAAGTGCACGTAAAATACCAAAAGGCATTATCCATGTTCAAGCAAGTTTCAACAATACGATTGTAACTGTTACAGATGTACGGGGTCGGGTTGTTTCCTGGGCTTCCGCGGGTACTTGTGGCTTTAAAGGTACAAAAAGGGGGACGCCATTTGCGGCTCAAACCGCGACAGGAAATGCTATTCGTACAGTGGTAGAACAGGGCATGCAACGAGCAGAAGTCATGATAAAGGGTCCCGGTCTCGGAAGAGATGCAGCATTACGAGCTATTCGTCGAAGCGGTATATTATTAAGTTTTGTGCGGGACGTAACCCCTATGCCACATAATGGCTGTAGACCTCCTAAAAAAAGACGTGTGTAAAAAAAAGCATTGAATAAATTTCAAGAGAAATAAACGATTCAAAGATATTTATAATATTTCTATGGTTCGAGAGAAAATAAGAGTATCGACTCGGACACTGCAGTGGAAGTGTGTTGAATCAAGAACAGATAGTAAATGTCTTTATTATGGGCGCTTTATTCTTTCTCCACTTATGAAAGGGCAAGCTGACACAATCGGCATTGCAATGCGAAGAGCTTTACTTGGAGAAATGGAAGGAACATTTATTACACGCGCAAAATCTGAGAAAATACCACATGAATACTCTACCATCGTAGGTATTAAAGAATCAGTCCATGACATTTTAATGAATTTGAAAGAAATCATATTGAGAAGTAATCTATATGGAACTTGTGAAGCATCCATTTGTGTTAGGGGCCCTAGATGCGTAACTGCTCAAGATATCATCTTACCGCCGTATGTAGAAATAGTTGACAATACACAACATATAGCTAGCTTGACGGAACCAATTGATTTGTGTATTGGATTACAACTCGAGCGAAATCGAGGATATCATATTAAAGCGCCCAATAACTTTCAAGACGGAAGTTATCCTATAGATGCTCTATTCATGCCTGTTCGAAACGTGAATCATAGTATTCATTCTTATGGGAATGGGAATGAAAAACAAGAAATACTTTTTCTCGAAATATGGACAAATGGCAGTTTAACTCCGAAAGAAGCACTTTATGAAGCCTCCCAGAATTTAATTGATTTATTGATTCCTTTTCTACATGCGGAAGAAGCAAATTTACATTTAGCGGACAATCAAAAAAAAGTTTATTTACCACTTTTGACCTTTCACGATAGATTGACTCAACTCATAAAAAAAAAATAGTATTAGAATATATTTTTATTGACCAGTTAGAATTGCCACCTAGGATCTACAATTGCCTAAAAAAGTCCAATATACATACATTAGCAGACCTTTTGAATAACAGTCAAGAAGATCTTATTAAAATTGAACATTTTGACATAGACGACGTAAAAAAAATATTGGACACTCTTGAAAAACATTTTTGAATTGATTTACATTTAATAAAAACGAAAAATAAAAGATGAAAATAAAAAAAAATAAGAATGAATTTAATTTTACAGAAGAAATAAAGAATTTAATTGAATAGATAGATGTATCTAGGGAAAATTCACCTTGAAGCGACTATTCCCTAGATACACATGTTGTGCTATTTAACAATTGAATCAATTTAAAAAAGACCTAAAGTTAGAGATTTATCAATAGGTAATGTTGCTCCAATACCTAACCAAAGGGCCACCGCGGTACCAACCAAAAAGACAGTTGTAGCTACTGGACGACGAAATGGATTTTGGAATTTATTAACATTCTCTAAAAAAGGAACTGTTAATAATCCCGCAGGTACTGAAACCATTAAAAGAACGCCTAATAATTTATTTGGTACTGTACGAAGTATTTGAAATACAGGAAAAAAATACCATTCAGGTAATATTTCCAAAGGGGTTGCAAATGGATCCGCTGGCTCACCAATCATTGATGGTTCTAAAACCGCTAAGCCTACGTTACATGCAATAGTACCGAAAATTACGACGGGAAAAATATATAAAAGATCATTAGGCCATGCGGGCTCTCCATAATAATTATGACCCATCCCTTTTGCCAATTTAGCCCTTAATACGGGATCATTCAAGTCCGGTTTTTTTGTTATTAGGATAGGTGAATCATTATTATTTTATTATATATATATATTCAATTCATCCCCCGAAAGAGCCGGACATGCTGATTTTTCATCATCCGGCTCGAGCAAAAATCAAAACAAACGAACGAATCCAAAATAAATCTCTTAGTCATATGAATGATTATTTGGGAAGGATTTACGTCCTTACAAATAAATGCTCAAGACCCAAGTAGGCTTACATCATGATCAAATGCTTTCTGGGTAGTCTCATCCCTTGTGGTTGGTTTTTATCTCCAAAATTTTTTAAGATTTTATTATATAATAAAATCTTAAATTTAAAAATAAAGGGTTTACTTGTTACTAATATAGCCTAGCCTCTATTGTTCTTTAGATCCCTTGTTTCACTCCGATAGTATCATAGATCAGGTCAATGCAGAGGAAATGTATGCATTTCAATACTATTCAAATAATATAATAGTTAATATAAAAAATAATAAATAATCATTTAATTTAGTTATTAGTTATATTATATATACTTAAATAAAGATAAACTTAAATAAAGATAAAAATTTTTCATTATATTACCCAAAATCACACATTCGACTGGATCTTACGGAGCCCGTTCATGCCTGCCTGACATGATTCAGGGTTGATCATAGAATAAATTCTCTTCACACGAACCAGCCTATCCTCTGTATAGGACTTACTTATACGGTGGTTGGACAAAAGACACATTGTATTATGGTATTATGAATTACAATGTGGCAGTAAAGGGCCATATACCTGCACAGCCTAATCAATAGTTCAAGTCACACACTCCCATAATCCATTTTTTTTTTCGGAGAATTACCTTCAACTAGTGTATGTTAAATAATTAAATACAATATTAGAGAGTTGAAGGAAAATGTCCAAATACATGGATTATTGTTTTCAATAATCCATACATGTAGCAATGAAATACTGTTCTTATCCCCCCAAAAAAATGATAAATTAAAAATATCTATGATATACCCCTTTTTCTATAAGGGACCAGAAATACCTTGTTTACGTATCATTAAAAAATGCATTAACATAAATACGGCAGTAAGAAGAGGCAATACAAAAGTATGTAAACTATAAAAACGGGTCAAAGTGGATTGTCCCACACTAGCACTTCCACGTAATAACTCTACCAAAGGCGATCCTACTACAGGAATAGCGTCAGGTACACCTGTTACAATTTTGACTGCCCAATAACCAATTTGGTCCCGAGGTAAGGAATAACCAGTTACACCAAAGGATGCGGTCAATACAGCCAGAACCACGCCTGTAACCCAAGTCAATTCGCGAGGTTTTTTAAAGCCACCGGTAAGATACACACGAAATACATGCAGGATCATCATTAGAACCATCATACTTGCCGACCACCGATGAACTGATCGTATTAACCAACCAAAATTAGCTTCCGTCATTATATATTGAACAGAAGCGAAAGCCTCCGTAACAGTTGGGCGATAGTAAAAAGTCATAGCAAACCCCGTAGCTACTTGTACTAAAAAACAAGTAAGCGTAATTCCTCCTAGACAATAAAAAATATTTACATGCGGAGGAACATATTTACTAGTTATATCATCCGCAATCGCCTGAATCTCGAGGCGTTCTTCGAACCAATCATAGACTTTATTGAGATAGGTAAAGCGCTAAAAGCCCCCCTCTAAGAACCGTATATGAGAATTTTATCTCGTACGGCTCAAGCAAACACACCCAAATAAAGGTTAAAGCTTCTTAATCTCTTTATTTTTTCTTTTCGGAAGATGTGAAGGAATAAAAATCCGAAAGTAAAGTTTTTGTTTTTGGGGCGATAATGCCAATATATCAAGTCGGCTCATCCATCTTTCTGTTAATTGTTACTACCGGCCTCTTGAATATTCTCTTTTCCTATTTTTTATCTTTGTTTTTTTATTTTTATGTGGCTTTTTTATCAGTGATAGGCATTTTTCTTGTTAAGACCCTATGAATTGATTGAAACCCCAGATTCATACTATAACCACGATGACTCCGAAAAACCTAAAAGCTAATACCAAAGATTCCTTGAGTAAGAACCATTGGATCATCACTTATTCAATCAATAGAGGAGGTATAAAAAAAAAGAAATTTTCTGTTTATTCTTTATTTTTTTAAATAAAAAGAATAAAAATATTTCTATTTTTTTGAAAAGCAAAAATTTTATTGAATCCGATCGCGAGGTCTGAATATTCAAAAAATATGAATCATAGTTCAAAGATTTCTTCATCTATTTTAGATATTCCGTGTTTCAGATACAAAAAAATATATCCGACGAATGAGAAACATCTCTATCAAGATAAGATGACAGACCCCTTCTCTGTACTATCAATAGGATCAACTATAACAAGTCACACACTCATATTCCGGAAATACAGAAAGAAAGAAATTCCGCGATCGAACTACCAAAAAAGGGCGTTAAAAATACAAAGCGTAGCCCTAAAAATAAAATGAACTTTTTATTGAGTGGATTTAATTCATTGAAATTCCATCCAATAAAACGGAAGAGTTATAAATTTCCAAAATAATACATAGGAATATTGCAAATAAAGCCATTGCAACTCCCATCAAAGGAGTAGTTCCCCATCCAGGAGCTACTTTACCATATTCCGAATTCAACGGTTTCAATAAAACCCCTACGGTAGTTGGTTTTGGACGAGATCTAGAACTACCCTCAACGGTTTGTGTAGCCATAAATCCTATTTTTTTTTTGAGATCTGTTGACTTTGTATACCATTCCATTGTAAATAAATGATTTTGTAATAGATCCATTGGGGTCTTGAAATTATATAATAATGGAAACAGCAACCCTAGTCGCCATCTTTATATCTGGTTTACTTGTAAGTTTTACTGGGTATGCCTTATATACCGCTTTTGGGCAACCCTCTCAACAATTAAGAGATCCTTTCGAGGAACACGGGGACTAGTTGAAGTAATGAGCCTTCTAATATCAGATAATATCAGAAGGCTCATTACTTCAATTAAGCTAATGAAAAATTATTTAACCTTTTTAGTTGGAACTTTAGGAGGTTCCCGAAAAAAGATAGCGAAAAAAATGATTCCTAGAGTCGAGACTAATAAAAATGTATAAACCAATGCTTCCATAGATTTGATTGTGGTTTACAATTATAGCTTCCATACCTGTTTACTCGAGATTATGATTATTTTCTCGATAATGATAAAAAGTCAAAACAAAAAAAGGGCGGTGATTTCAATCAAGATTTTTTAGTATCCTATATCAAATCACACCTAAAATATAGGAAAAATATTCTATTAGACTCCTTGTCTTCTTGTAGTGGGATCCCCAAGTTTTTGGAATGCTCCAAATTCCACCTGAGCATCCAAATCGGGGTCAATACCGGCAAAAACATCTCTGAACAAAGTTCTAGCCCCATGCCAAATGTGTCCAAAGAAGAAGAGTAAGGCAAAAGAAGCATGTCCAAAAGTAAACCAACCCCTTGGACTACTGCGAAAAACACCATCAGATTTCAAAGTAGCGCGGTCTAATTCGAAAATTTCACCCAATTGAGCACGCCTAGCATATTTTTTGACAGTAGCGGGGTCGCTATAACTGACTCCGTTGAGTTCACCACCATAGAACTCAACAGTTACACCTACTTGTTCAACACTATACTTAGATTCCGCTCTTCGAAAAGGAACGTCAGCTCTAACAATTCCGTCCCCATCTATCAAAACGACCGGAAATGTTTCAAAAAATGTAGGCATACGGCGTACAAAAAGTTCACGTCCGTCTTTATCTCGAAAAATGGGGTGTCCTAACCATCCAACAGCTATTCCATCGCCATTGTCCATGGAGCCCGATCTAAATAATCCCCCTTTTGCCGGATTATTACCGATGTAATCATAAAAAGCTAATTTCTCAGGAATTTTTGCCCAAGCTTCAGATAAACTTTGATTTTCAGATAGCCCAGCACTTACTCTTCGGTATATTTCTTGCTGAAAGTATCCCTGATCCCATTGATAACGAGTGGGACCAAATAATTCGATCGGAGTAGTTGCTGAACCATACCACATAGTTCCAGCAACAACAAAAGCTGCAAAAAAGACAGCAGCAATACTACTAGAAAGAACGGTTTCAATATTGCCCATACGTAATCCTTTGTATAGACGTTGAGGCGGACGGACACTAAGATGGAATAAACCTGCTAATATGCCTAATGTCCCTGCTGCAATATGATGAGAGGCTATTCCTCCGGGAACAAAAGGATCAAAACCTTCGACACCCCATGCCGGACTTATAGGCTGTACTTTTCCAGTTAGTCCATAAGGGTCGGATACCCAGATTCCGGGACCATACAAGCCTGTTACATGAAATGCGCCAAAACCAAAACAAGCCACTCCGGAAAGAAATAAATGAATTCCAAAAATCTTAGGCAAATCCAAAGAAGGTTTTCCTGTACGTTCATCAGAAAATATTTCTAGATCCCAATACACCCAATGCCAAATAGCTGCTAAAAAGCACAAACCAGAAAACACAATATGTGCTCCGGCCACACCTTCATAACTCCAAATACCCGGATCCGTTATAGTCCCTCCTGTAATACTCCAACCGCCCCATGAATTGGTTATTCCTAAACGAGTCATGAAAGGTATAACGAACATACCCTGTCTCCACATTGGATCAAGAACGGGATCAGAGGGATCAAAAACGGCTAATTCATATAGAGCCATCGAACCAGCCCAACCGGCAACCAGAGCTGTATGCATTATATGGACAGAAATCAACCGGCCGGGATCATTCAATACGACAGTATGAACACGATACCAAGGCAAACCCATGTAAATACCCCTTATACTCAAAGAAAAATGACACTATGTAACTTTATTGCATTAGAAAAGACTGTGATTATGCAATGTACCCCTTTTGTTCAATGGATTATCTCGGAACAAGGGTTCATATTTGTTCTATTTTGGTGGTAATAATAGAACAATTATGTTTGTAGGAACAAAGAGAAACAAATCTATTCTATATCCGATAAGTATCAATACGCAATGGGAAGTTGATACCATCTTGTATCCGTAAATACTTTGTTACTTGATGATTATTGGAAGGTTATATTCCTAAGAAATTTCCCTTATTTATTCTATTCTGTCTTCATTTTAAACTAAACTTTTATGATCTATACTATGATATCAAGGTTGAGATTATGAAGATAATAATTCTATTATTACGTTTCCACATCAAAGTGAACCATAATACTTAATTTTTATTTTATTTAATGCCTATTGGTGTTCCAAAAGTTCCCTTTCGAAGTCCTGGAGAGGAAGATGCATCTTGGGTTGACGTATAGTGCGACTTGTGAGATATATTAGGTCATATGGGATTTCCCCGTTCTCTCTCCCGATTGAGATATCCTCCCTTTCGCCTAAGAAAGATTGATTGAATCATTATAAATATAAATTTGGAGCGTGAAAGGCAATTCGATCCTGTTTTGAGTTTTAGGAGGATTCAGATTAACATTATCAATTAGAATAATTTATGGTTGGCTCGGTTGGACAAAAAAATGAAGTATCCAGGCTCCGTTTATCAAAAACCCAATTGAAATTGGGAATATATTGAAGATTATTACTTGTATTATAAATTTTATTTACGTTAACTTTGAACTAACTGTTTTGATTTTAAATATAAAATATTTATAGAATAAACAAAAGTTATTTTTTTCTTAATCACTCAAAAAAAAAAAAGTAAAAAATATGTTGAATATTTAATTTGACGAAAGAAAAGATAAAAAAAAACAAATGTGGTATTGGAAAAATTTGTCCTATATGTGCAAATAGAAATCGGGGAGATCTTTACCCGGAGTAGAGCATAAACCTAAAATAATTAATTAAAAAGGCCCATTCAAGAACAAGAAAATGACATCGTGATTAGGATTGGATCTCGATGAACTGATACATCAATGAAAAGGAAGTTCGATAAGTTTAGTAAATTTTATTTTTTTTAGCCGAGTTTTTTATAATTTTTTTATTTTTCATTATAATAATTTTATTATAATTTTGAAAACCTCTACCAAAATTAAAAACGAATCGAATCTACACATTGATTTTTTTTCACAATTTTTTTGAACCGTATGCATAAAAAGGTGCATGTACGGTTTCTAAGGGATGAAATTTTATCCTAATCAACCGACTTTATCGAGAAAGATTACTTTTTTTAGGCCAAGAGGTTGATAGCGAGATCTCGAATCAACTTATTGGTCTTATGGTATATCTCAGTATCGAGGATGATACCAAAGATTTGTATTTGTTTATTAATTCTCCTGGCGGCTGGGTAATACCTGGTGTAGCTATTTATGATACTATGCAATTTGTGCGACCAGATGTACATACAATATGTATGGGGTTAGCTGCTTCAATGGGATCATTTATACTGGTCGGAGGAGAAATTACCAAACGTTTAGCATTCCCTCACGCTTGGCGCCAATGAGTTTTTTATTTGAGAGAAAAAAGAATACTATGCCTTCACCATATTAAAAATGAAGTAATAATAGCATGGCACTTTGAATTCGATATGAGAAAAAATTTTCTCTTTTTTATTCTCATTAGATTCTGTATCGAAGGGGTAGTATGAGATGAATAATATTCCCTATTTTTTTATTGGGAGTCCGTTTCAGTGTCACAAACCTTTTTCATAAAAAATTTTTAAAAAGTTTGAAAGAGTACAAAGCGGATAAAAAAGAAACTTTGGGATTGCTGAATTATAGACGAAATAAAGATAAAGCAACGGAACCATCGTAGTATTTTTAAAATCCTCCGAAAACGAAAAGAAGGGTGGTAATTGGATCATTTACTGATCGGAATCAGATCGATCCTTTTTTTGTTTCTTTAACGGAAAAAGTAAATTCCATTGTAAAGCCGTATGCAATGCGAAAAAAATGCACGTACGGTTGTTCAATTCTATTCTATAATATAATAATAAAAAAATAATAATAAAATATATTTTTATATTTTTCTCTTCGCCTCGTCGCGCGAGATATAAGAACCCCCTTTAAGGTATACATACCATCAGGGTAATGATTCATCAACCTGCTAGTTCTTTTTACGAAGCTCAAACGGGAGAATTTATCTTGGAAGCGGAAGAACTTTTGAAATTGCGCGAAACACTCACAAGGGTTTATGTACAAAGAACGGGCAAACCCATATGGGTTGTATCCGAAGATATGGAAAGGGATGTTTTTATGTCAGCAGCAGAAGCCCAAGCTCATGGAATTGTTGATCTTGTAGCGGTCGACTAAAAAAAATAGTTAAATATTTTTTTTAGTTTTTAATTTTATCTTATCACTGGGTTTATCTTAAGATTCTATTAACTAGAAATCCATTCGGTTAGGATTAATCTAAACCAGCTCATTATGTATATAATTCAGCATGCCAACTATTAAACAACTTATTAGAAACACAAGACAGCCAATCAGAAATGTCACGAAATCCCCCGCTCTTCGGGGATGTCCTCAGCGCCGAGGAACATGTACTAGGGTGTATGTGTGACTCGTTCAGATTATGACCTGGAACAAAAGCAAACGAAAATCAAAAATTTTTCCAGTATCAATGATCCATACGGATGAATAGGATAAAATGGAAAAACTCAAGTGACTCTCTAAAAAAAAAAGATCTATTCATCTATTGTGTATGAAATTTATGGTTTATATTAGTGTAAAGCCAAAAAAATTTCCCATTGGTAGCGTTAACGTTATCCATTTAGCGGGGAATCCCTTTAATCTAAGAGAAAAAAAAAGAATGTTCCCTTTATTTGTAAGAACGGACTATTAGGGTCAGCTATCCAGCTAACTTTCAAAATGAAATACCGTTACTGTATAGGTGAATCTAATTGTGAAAGACCCATTACTGGATAATTCATGGGTAGAGCCAAAAAAAGTTTGAACTGTACAAGTTATCAATAGATAGAAATGAAGTTAAAGTAAAGGAGCTCCGGTGTATAGAGAGGACCTGACCGTTTAAGAAGGAACCATAGAAACGAAGGAACCCACTATATTCCTTTTTATTTATCTAGATTAAAATAGAATATAAAATTTATATTTATTGACTTTTCTTTGATACATTAATAAAAATTTTTAGTTTTTTGTCTTGTTTCAAGACGAAATGTCGAAAAAAAGTGGTCGGGAAGGTTATAGCAGCAAAAGCCATTGGGATTTTTTTTTATACATTGGAACAATCCGTTTTGTTATTAATAGCCCAGGAGGGTAGAAAAGAATAACTCAACGAAAAAAAAATCAATTAGTTATTCATCAAAGTTTCATTTATTCAATGACTAGAGTTACACGAGGATATATAGCTCGGAGACGTAGAACAAAAATGCGTTTGTTTGCATCAACCTTTCGAGGGGCTCATTCAAGACTTACTCGAACCATTGCTCAACATAAAATAAGAGCTTTAGTTTCGGCTCATAGGGATAGAGGTAGGCAAAAGAGAGATTTTCGACGTTTATGGATCACTCGGATAAACGCAGTAATTCGCGAAAACAGGGTATGCTATAATTATAGCAAATTTATAAACGATCTGTCCAAGAGACAGTTGCTTCTTAATCGTAAAGTACTTGCACAAATAGCTATATTAAATAGAAATTGTCTTTATATGATTTCAAATGAAATCATAAAAAAAGAAGATTGGAAAGAATGCCCCGAAAATGTTTAAATGAAATTCCCCGGAGTTTATTCTCCGGGAGTATAGAGTATAAATTAGTCTGATAAAATACGATAAATAAATAAAAATCAACAAATCCATTCAAAATTAAAAAATTTTTCCGATTTTTTTTTACGTTACGATACGATAAAAAATCAGGAGTATCGGGTTTTTTTATAATTTATAACAAAGCCGCAATCCATATTTGAGTTCATATTCCTTTTTTGATTCAATTCCATTTTTATCAATTAAATAAAGAAAAAGCATATTATTTTATTATTTTCATTTTTTATTTCTTTTTGTATAAGTTCTAGTAGTCGACTCATTTCTTTCAAATTGTTTCTCATTATTAAGAAAAGGTAACAACGATAAAATACGAGCTTGTTTTATAGCAATAGTAATTAATCGTTGTTGTTTCAAGGTTAATCTATTTACTCGCCTAGATAATATTTTTCCTTGTTCACTAATAAATCGACTAATTAAACTCATGTTTCTATAATCAATTCGATCCCCCGGTTGGATCGGGGGCAAACGCCTACGAAAAGATCGCTTAGATTTAATAAAGGGTCGCTTGGATTTATCCATAGTTTGTTTAATTTCTGCCTTATACCAAAAATCCTACTTCGTATTTAAAATTTTTTTAGGTCCAGCCGAAATAGGATTAGGTTTGTTTATTTATCTTTATATTTTTTTTTTTATTTTAAAAATATTATTTATTTATATATAATAATAAAATATTTATATATAATAATAAAAAAAAAAAAAAATAGTAAATAATATATAATTATAATGAAAAAGTTTTGTCCCCTTCATTGAATTAAAAGGAGGATAGCCAGACGTTCGGTTCGATCTTTTTTATTTCTTTATCTCTCCATGAATTGTATGTTTGTAACAATAGGGACAGAATTTTCTAAATTCTAACCGATTAGGTGTATTGTGTCGATTCTTTTGAGTAATATATCTGGAAACGCCCCTTGATTCCTTATTAACATTCTTTCGAACACAACTATTACATTCCAAAATAACTTTTACTCGGACATCTTTCCCCTTAGCCATGAACCTCCTTTTTATTTTTGGGATTAAAAAAAAAAAAAAAAAAATTTTCGACCCGAAGTGAAGAAGAAAGGAAATAAAAAATATAGATGTTGCTAACTCAAAATACAATTAAAACGAGTTCATTGCAATCAATAGAGTAATAATAAAGAGTATATAAATTAATAAATAGATAGTATGTAATCAAACTCAAAAATTTTCTAACTATATTTCTACTTTTTTAAAGTATCGTGTATAATACTCTTATGCTAAACCCACCTTGTTATTTGTATCCCCCCTTTTAATTGCCCTTTTATTTTAAAATAAAAGGGCAATTAAAGAAGAAAAGTAGATTCAACTTCACCACAACCTGAGTTCAGACTCGAAGGAAAAAAATAAGGGGGTATTAGTCACAGAAAATGGCTTCTTTCTCTAATCTTCATTACCCCGTTAGCGTGTTAATAACTAGAATGAAAAAAAAGGAAATGTCAACGCATCGGGGAAAAAGCGATTGATTTCTATTAATAGACCAGCTAAAGACCCAAACCATAGAGTACTTAGTACCGGTGCTACGGAAAGATATGTTTTTAGATCTCGCATTGAAAACTCTCCTTCTTAAATTTAATTTTATTAAAGATAATACAGATCTAATCTATGAGCAGATGTATATATAGATAGTCAAGGATCACTTGGGTTTTTAAACGAAATGCACTAAGTTAAATCAAATAAAAATGGCAAAAAACAAGACATGGACTGGAAAGATAAATCATGTAATTTTATGGTAAAAAAATAAGGATATGGAAAACAAGACAAGGATTCTTTAGAATTAGACTATTGGAACCAATTGAATTGAAAGGGATGTAGCGCAGCTTGGTAGCGCGTTTGTTTTGGGTACAAAATGTCACGGGTTCAAATCCTGTCATCCCTACCTAATTACTTTTACTCTAAGAAGTAAGGAGGAATTTATTGAAATTGGACATATGGAATCTCTCGTTTTTTATGACACTCGATATAATCGATATCATATGCATACAGGGCGTAGATAGAGTTTTAGGTTACAAAAAAATCTATTGTGATAAGAAAGCGCTCTTAGTTCAGTTCGGTAGAACGTGGGTCTCCAAAACCCGATGTCGTAGGTTCAAATCCTACAGAGCGTGATTCCATTCTTGTTTGAATTCATAAATTAGAATTAGACTGAAAAAAATAAACAGGAATATAAAATTGACCCATTTTCTCGAATCCACGGGAGGTTAATAAAAAAATTTTTTTTAATCAAAAGTCCAACTGATCACCACGTCTGTATTGTAAA